CGAGCACAACCAATATCTCTTCGAACCCCCTTTACTTGCAGGAGTACATCTTGGATCTGTCGATTATGTTATGGTCGGAGTCCCACTCATGGCGACCTGGTCGAATTGGGAGAAGCAGTAGGTATTATTGCAGGTCAATCCATTGGAGAACCGGGTACTCAACTAACATTAAGAACTTTTCATACCGGTGGAGTATTCACAGGCGGGACTGCAAAACATGTACGCGCTCCTTCTAATGGAAAAATCAAATTCAATGAGGATTTGGTTCATCCCACACGTACACGTCACGGACATCCTGCTTTTCTATGTTATATAGACCTATATGTAATTGTTGAAAGTCAGGATATTCTCCATAATGTGAATATTCCACCAAAAAGTTTTCTTTTAGTTCAAAATGATCAATATGTAGAATCAGAACAAGTGATTGCTGAGATTCGCGCGGGAACATCCAACTTGAATTTTAAAGAGAGGGTTCGAAAACATATTTATTCTGACTCAGAGGGAGAAATGCACTGGAGTACTAATGTGTACCATGCACCCGAATATACATATGGTAATGTTCATCTCCTACCAAAAACAAGTCATTTATGGATATTATCAGGAGATCCGTACAGATCCAGTATAGTTCCTTTTTCGCTCCACAAGGATCAAGATCAAATGAATGTTAATTCTTTTTCTCTCGAACGAAGATATATTTCTAACCTCTCAGTGACTAATGATCAAGTGAGACATAAATTGTTTCGTTCGGATCCTTCTGGTAAAAAGGCGAAGAGGATTCTGGATTATTCAGGACCTGATCGAATCATATGCAAAGGTCATTGTAATTTCACATATCCTGCCATTCTCCACGAGAATTCTGATTTAGTGGCAAAGAGGCGAAGAAATAGATTCATCATTCCATTCCAACCTAATCAAGAACGAGAGAAAGAACTAATACCCTGTTCAGGTATCTCGATTGAAATACCCATAAATGGTATTTTCCGTATAAATAGTATTCTTGCTTATTTCGATGATCCCCGATACAGAAGAAACAGTTCGGGAATTACTAAATATGGCACTATAGAGGTGGATTCAATCGTCAAAAAAGAGGATTTGATTGAGTATCGAGGAACAAAAGAATTTAGGTCAAAAGACCAACTGAAAATCGATCGATTTTTTTTCATTCCCGAGGAGGTGCATATCTTACCCGGATCTTCTTCCATAATGGTACGGAACAATAGTATCATTGGAGTAGATACACAAATAACTTTAAATATAAAAAGCCGAGTGGGCGGATTAGTTCGAGTGGAAAGAAAAAAAAAAAGGCTTGAACTGAAAATATTTTCTGGGGATATCCATTTTCCTGGAGAGACGGATAAGATATCCTGGCACAGCGGCATCTTGATACCACCAGGAACGGGAAAAAAAAATTCTAAAGAATCCAAAAAATTGAAAAATTGGATCTATGTCCAACGGATCACACCTACCAAGAAAAAGTATTTTGTTTTGGTTCGACCCGTAATCACATATGAAATAGCGGACGGGATAAATTTAGCAACGCTTTTCCCCGAGGATCTGTTGCAGGAAAGGGATAATGTGCAACTGCGAGTTGTCAATTATATCCTTTATGGAAATGGTAAACCAATTCGAGGAATTTCTCACACAAGTATTCAATTAGTTCGAACTTGTTTAGTATTGAATTGGGACCAAGAAAAAAATGGTTCTTCTAGAGAGGAAGTTCATGCTTCCTTTGTTCAAGTAAGGTTAAATGATCTAATTCGAGATTTCATAAGAATGGACTTAGTGAAGTCCCTTATTTCGTATACCGGGAAACGGAATGATTCGGCAGGGTCAGGATTGATCCCCGCTAATGGATCAGATCGCACCAATCTCAATCCTTTTTATTCCAAGACAAGAATTCAACAATCACTTACCCAACATAAAGGAACTATTCGTACGTTGTTGAATAGAAATAAGGAATGCCAATCTTTGATAATTTTGTCATCATCTAATTGTTCGCGAATGGGTCCATTCAACGGTTTGAAAAATAACAATGTGACAAAAGAATCAATTAAAAGGGATTCCCTACTTCCAATTAGGAATTCGTTGGGTCCTTTAGGGATTGTCCCTAAAATTACGAATTTTTACTCATTTTACCATTTAATAACTCATAATCAGATCTTGGTAAATAAATATTTGCTACTTGACAATTTAAAACACACTTTCCAAGTACTTAAATATTATTTCATGGACGAAAATGGGAGAATTTATAATCCCGATTCATGCAGTAACATAATTTTGAATCCATTCAATTTGAATTGGTATTTTGTCCATCACGATTATTGTGAAGAAACATCGGCAATAATAAACCTTGGACAGTTTATTTGTGAAAATGTATGTATATCTAAATACGGACCACACCTAAAATCTGGTCAGGTTCTAATTGTTCATGTTAACTCTTTAGTAATAAGATCAGCTAAGCCCTATTTGGCTACTCCAGGAACAACCGTTCATGGTCATT